GATCATTCTTTTCTGAGTGAAGTAGAAAGTTCTTTTTATAGTTATCGGAATTCTAGTTATCTGAATCATGTATCTAAGAGTGACGATCCCCATTATGATCGTTACATGTATGATACTAAATATAGTTGGAATAATCATATTAATAGTTGCATTGACAGTTATCTTCGTTCTCAAATCCATATTGATAGTTACATTTTAAGTGATAGTGATAATTACGGTGACAGCTACATTTATAGTTACATTTGTGGTGAAAGTATAAATAGTAGTGAAAACAAGAATTCCAGTATAAGAACTAGCACGAATGGTAGTGATTTAACTAAAAGTTCTAATGATCTCGAGGTAACTCAAAAATACAGACATTTGTGGGTTCAATGCGAAAATTGTTATGGATTAAATTATAAGAAATTTTTTAAGTCAAAAATGCATATTTGTGAACAATGTGGATATCATTTGAAAATGAGTAGTTCAGATAGAATCGAACTTTCGATTGATCCAGGTACTTGGGATCCTCTGGATGAAGACATGGTCTCTCTAGATCCCATTGAATTTCATTCGGAGGAGGAACCTTATAAAGAGCGTATTGATTCTTATCAAAGAAAGACAGGATTAACTGAGGCTGTTCAAACAGGCACAGGTCAACTAAACGGTATTCCTATAGCAATTGGGGTTATGGATTTTCAGTTTATGGGGGGTAGTATGGGATCTGTAGTAGGCGAGAAAATCACCCGTTTGGTCGAGTATGCTACCAATAAATTTCTACCTCTTATTCTAGTATGTGCTTCCGGAGGAGCACGCATGCAAGAAGGAAGTTTGAGCTTGATGCAAATGGCTAAAATATCTTCTGCTTTATATGATTATCAATCAAATAAAAAGTTATTCTATGTATCAATCCTTACATCTCCTACTACTGGTGGGGTGACAGCTAGTTTTGGTATGTTGGGGGATATCATTATTGCCGAACCCAATGCCTACATTGCATTTGCGGGTAAAAGAGTAATTGAACAAACATTGAATAAGACAGTACCTGAAGGTTCACAAGCGGCTGAATATTTATTCCATAAGGGCTTATTCGATCCAATCGTACCACGTAATCTTTTAAAAGGCGTTCTGAATGAGTTATTTCAGCTCCACGCTTTCTTTCCTTTGAAAAAAAAATGCAATCAAGTAGAGCTTTAAGTTCAATTATTTTAATTGTGGCGAACAAGCAGTTAGTTTATCAAAATAAAAATTAGAAGAAAATGCTTTATTTTTTTTCGAGATCTTTTTTTTACCCATATTCCTGATTCTGATTACTAATCAGAAAGTTTCTATCAACAAGATATTGAAAGAGCGAATTCTTCTTTTCGCGACATTCCGTTAGGCAAGGCAAATAAAAAGAATTTAATGTTCCCTTCTAACGTATGTATATATAATATAATTCAAATATAGATATATAGTCTTGCTTCTTTCTATATCTCCCAATAATTTTCATTATTACTAATAATCCCTGTTGGATCGTATTCTAACGAATCTTTCGGGAATTTTTAAGAAACTCTTTCTTTTTATTAAATAAAAATTTAGAAGACAAGAAAAAAATAATAAAAGAAGAATACTAAATAAATGGATTATCATACATATATTACATGTAGAAAAATAAAATGAATAAGTCCATTTATTTAGTTCTACATTCCTTGCACTTATTATATACTCAATTATTATATATACTCACTTATAGTATAATTATATACGAATTATAATTAATAACTAATTTTTAAATATATAATATAAGAATAACAGGTACAAATATTAAATCGAGGTACCCATTCTATGACAACTTTCAACTTACCCTCTATTTTTGTGCCTTTAGTAGGCCTAGTATTTCCGGCAATTGCAATGGCTTCTTTATCTCTTCATGTTCAAAGAAACAGGATTTTTTAAATCCGATGCGACCAAATCTCATCCATTTTTTTTTCAAGACTTAGACATGGATCATAACATGGATATCTATTTAGTAGAATATCGTATAAGATGTGGCTTCCTCCGAACATAAATTAAATGAAAAAAGAGCTCTTATGCATGCGGAAACATGATATATTGTTAAAATTATTATAGCTATTTTTATTTAAATAGATCAGGATCGGCGGATGTCTGAAATGGAAAGTCAATGTATCTAAATGGATGTAGATATCTATAGGGGATCATATGAAGAGGATGCTAGTATTTTAGATCTAGCCAATTCGATGAATTACGCCTAAAGGTTCACATCAGAATAGTGCTAGTTGATGAGAGTTACTTCGGAAACAAAAAGAGTAAAGTCAAATTTATTTGGGTTATTCTCTCAATTCCAATAAAATGCAACTGGATCTAGTATGAGTTGGCGATCAGAACATATATGGATAGAACTTATAACGGGGTCTCGAAAAACAAGTAATTTCTGCTGGGCCTTTATTCTTTTTTTAGGTTCATTAGGATTCTTATTGGTTGGAACTTCCAGTTATCTTGGTAGGAATTTGATATCTTTATTTCCGTCTCAGCAAATAATTTTTTTTCCACAAGGAATCGTGATGTCTTTCTATGGCATCGCAGGTCTCTTTATTAGCTCCTATTTGTGGTGCACAATTTCGTGGAATGTAGGTAGTGGTTATGATAGATTCGATAGAAAAGAAGGAGTTGTGTGTATTTTTCGTTGGGGATTTCCTGGAAAAAATCGTCGCATCTTCCTTCGATTCCTTATGAAAGATATTCAGTCCATCAGAATAGAAGTTAAAGAGGGTATTTCTGCCCGTCGTGTCCTTTATATGGACATCAGAGGCCAGGGGGCCATTCCCTTGACTCGTACTGATGAGAATTTGACTCCACGAGAAATTGAACAAAAAGCTGCCGAATTGGCCTATTTCTTGCGTGTACCAATTGAAGTATTTTGAAATGAACTGAAAATTCTTTCTCATCAGGAGGTAAAAATAAAAAAAAAACTGTTTTTGTTCGCAAAAATGGTCTTTTCTTTTATATGTATTATGGAAATTCGTTCAACTCAATTCAGTAAGAAAACAAGTAACAAATCAAAATAATTAATAGATTCATCTCATATATCAAAACATTACATTTTGGGATAAAGAATTTATCTTTTTATTTTAGGTCCAATTTTTTGAATTGATACATTAGATACAGATAGATCATTTTTTGTGAATTATCTCTCTTTTCTTTTGTCAACCGACCTTTCTTTTTCTACTTATCTTTTCTTTTGGGCTTCTTAATGAAATAACCAAAAGATTGGATCTCTTAATTTTTTATTATTTCTTCATTCGAATTCGAAGTGGACTCTTATTCTCTTTCTATATTCTTTCTAGATTCAAGGACTAACCAATACAATAAATCACAAATAAAAAACAGGGAATAGATTCATAGGCTCGATACCTTGTAATAGAAGTAATAGAACTCATGCTTGATAGAAATATTAGATCGCATAGAGTCGACAAATGAGGTGGGTTCATTAAGAATTCACAGATGAAAACAAAAATGGCAAAAAAAAAAGCATTCACTCCCCTTCTATATCTTGCATCTATAGTATTTTTGCCCTGGTGGATCTCTCTCTTATTTAATAAAAGTCTGGAATCCTGGGTTACAAATTGGTGGAATACTAGGCAATCTGAAACTTTTTTGAATGATATTCAAGAAAAGAGTATTCTCGAAAAATTCATAGAATTAGAGGAACTCTTCCTGTTGAACGAAATGATAAAGGAATATCCAGAGACACATCTACAAAAGCTTAGTCTAGGAATCCACAAAGAAACGATCCAATTGATCAAGATGCACAATGAGGATCGTATCCATACGATTTTACACTTCTCGACAAATCTAATCTGTTTCGTTATTCTAAGTGGTTATTCTATTCTGGGTAATGAAGAACTTGTTATTCTTAACTCTTGGGTTCAGGAATTCTTATATAACTTAAGCGACACAATAAAAGCTTTTTCTATTCTTTTATTAACTGATTTGTGTATCGGATTCCATTCGCCCCATGGTTGGGAACTAATGCTTGGCTCTGTCTACAAAGATTTTGGATTTGCTCATAACGATCAAATTATATCTGGTCTTGTTTCCACTTTTCCAGTCATTCTAGATACAATTTTAAAATATTGGATCTTCCGTTATTTAAATCGTGTATCTCCGTCACTTGTAGTGATTTATCATTCAATGAATGACTGAAAAATGATCCACTGATATTAATCCAATTATAATCTTTGTCACTTTGTACATAAACAAAGCGTTCAAAATCATTTATATTTCTCCAGAGGATTTCTCCTATATTCCAGTAAACTTATTTCAGTACATAGCAGAATCGTGGATAGGGAACTATACTAGCAACCTACCTAATTTATTGTAGAAATTTTTGGCTCAATGATTGGACCATGCAAACTAGAAATACCTTTTCTTGGACAAAGGAACAGATTACTCGATCCATTTCCGTATCGCTCATGATATATATAATCACTCGGACATACATTTCAAATGCATATCCCATTTTTGCACAACAGGGTTATGAAAATCCACGAGAAGCGACTGGGCGTATTGTATGTGCCAATTGCCATTTAGCTAGTAAGCCCGTGGATATTGAGGTTCCACAAACGGTACTTCCTGATACTGTATTTGAAGCAGTTGTTCGAATTCCTTATGATATGCAACTGAAACAAGTTCTTGCTAATGGTAAAAAGGGAGGTTTGAATGTGGGGGCTGTCCTTATTTTACCCGAGGGGTTTGAATTAGCCCCCCCCGATCGTATTTCTCCCGAGATGAAAGAAAAGATAGGCAATCTGTCTTTTCAGAGCTATCGCCCCACAAAAAAAAATATTCTTGTGATAGGTCCTGTTCCTGGTCAGAAATATAGTGAAATAACCTTTCCTATTCTTTCTCCCGACCCCGCTAGTAAGAAAGATGTTCACTTTTTAAAATATCCCATATATGTAGGCGGGAACAGGGGACGGGGCCAGATTTATCCCGACGGGAGTAAGAGTAACAATACA